AAAGGAGCCCCTTCGTTGTTTTTCATCATTAATAAATCGAATAAACGAAAGTTTGTTTTCATAATTTTAGGTCCTTCTTTACCCCATAGAGACATTGAATAGAATGAACTGCTTTTTTTGCCACTGTAATTTTGAAAATAAATGTTTAAATGTCCTTCAAAAGTAAGTAAATAAATGCGAAACATATAAAAGGCGGTTAATCCTGCCGTAGAATAAGCTATTATTGCAAAAATAGGTGAATACAACCAACTATCATTAAGAATTTCATCTTTGGACCAAAAACAAGCAAGAGGTGGAATACCACAAAGAGAAAGTGTACCTAATAAAAAAGAAATTTTTGTAATTGGTACATGTTTTCTTAAACCTCCCATAAGAACCATATTCTGACTTTTATCTGGAGAATATCCAACAATAGCTTCCATCGAATGAATAATAGATCCAGATCCTAAAAACAACAATGCTTTCGAATAAGCATGAGTAATCAAATGAAATAAAGCAGCTCGATACGAACCCATACCTAAAGCTAACATCATATAACCCAATTGAGACATTGTAGAATAAGCTAAACCTCTCTTAATATCTTTTTGAGCAAGAGCTAAAGTAGCTCCTAAAAATAATGTTATTATACCTATCAAAGATATTATATTTAATATATAAGGTATAACTATGAAAAGAGGAAGAAGCCTAGCTACAAGAAAAATTCCTGCTGCTACCATGGTAGCAGCATGTATAAGAGCTGAAATAGGGGTAGGCCCTTCCATGGCATCGGGTAACCAGACATGAAGGGGGAATTGAGCAGATTTAGCAACTGCGCCAGCAAATAATAGGAAAGCACAGAAAGTAATAAATAAAGGATTAACTTCATTATTATAAACCAAATTATTGAATATTTCAAACAAATCCCGAAATTCAAAACTACCTGTTATCCAATAAAAACCTAAAATTCCTAATAAAAACCCAAAATCTCCAACACGATTAGTTACAAACGCTTTCTGACAAGCATTCGCCGCACTGGGTCGGGTGAACCAAAAACCTATTAATAGATAAGAACACATTCCAACCAATTCCCAAAAAATATAAATTTCTATTAAATTAGAACTAGTAACTAATCCCAACATTGAAGTATTGAAAAAACTCATATAAGCAAAAAATCTCACGTATCCTCGATCATGAGACATATAATTATCACTATAAATAAGAACCATAACCCCAACACTAGTGATTAATATTGACATAATAGAAGTAAGTGGGTCAATTAAGGAGCCGAACTCTAAAGAAAAATCATTATTGATGGTCCAAGACCATACATATTGATAGACAGAATTGTTATTTAGTTGCTGAATAAAGAAATGGGCTGAAAAAATCATAACTATACTTAATAATAAAACACTCGGAAAAGCCCACATACGGCGAAGATTTTTAGTTGCCGTTGGAAAAAGTAGAAGTCCTGCTCCTATTAACATAGGAACTGGAAGGGGAATGAACGGTATGATCCATGAATATTGATATGTATATTCCATATAAAAATAAATATAAAAATTATCTTAATTAATTGTTTCTGATTCACCAGTTCTTATTTCTTTTCTTTTGAAAGCGGTCGATTAATAAAAAAATTAAGATATATAAAATACAACTTAAAATAGAATTTCCAACCTTAATTATTCGGAATCTTTCCAAACTACTTCAAATATTTCAAATGAAGATGAAGAATTAGGGTTAGTCAAATGATATAAACAAGTTACGAGCGAAAAATAAATATGTACTTTAATTTATTATTAGTTTATTATTAATATTGAATTGTTAATATGAAATTTTATGAAGATAAAAACGAAAAATTGCAATTTCGATCTAATTATTACGTAATACAATAATTTATTTATATCTATAGAGCAAGGCTAAATAATGACAGCAAAAAGGTAGTTAATAGGAATCATAGGGCCCATAACTTGACTCATAAAACCTATTTATTGCAGTTTGGTTCGGTTATTCCCAATCATTAACGAATTTTTTTAGAACTAATGTCTTCGATTACAATAAAAACGATTTATAAGAAATGCTTTGCTATCCTAGACTTTTTTATGTAAAATAAAAACGGAGGGGCAAAAAAAAATGGCTTTTATTTTAGTTTTAGAAAGTGTTTTGTATATTTTAATCAATTAACTACATAGGACCATTCGAATTTAAAAATTAAAATTAAATGTCCTCTTTCTTCGAACTTGACCCATTTTTTTAATATAATAAAAAAAAAATAAAAATTATTACAGTTTTTTTTTTATTAATCTTAAGCGGAAGAGGAATTGAGTTTTTAAACCTTTCCAGGTAGTTTTTAAACCTTTCCATGTATTTTATTACATGTAAGAATGTAATATGACAAAAATAGAAAGTAAAGACCCCAAACCCCTTTTGTTTGTATTTTTTATTTTATCAACTTCAATCTATTCTATTTGGCATAGTAGATCGTATTGTTCTTAGTAATATTTTAAACAATTTTTCCAAACACCAAGGGAATGCAATTTCTAGAATAGCTAGCTAGAGATATAGTAAAGAACAATTGATTTTGAACACTAGATGTCTTTCACATCCAACCGATGAACCGATTCTAATTTTAAAATGGCAGTTCCAAAAAAGCGCACCTCTAGTTCCAAAAAACGTATTCGTAAAAATATTTGGAAAAAGAAAGGATATTGGGCAGCATTGAAAGCTTTTTCATTAGCGAAATCTCTTTCTACCGGTAACTCAAAAAGTTTTTTTTGTGTGACAAATAAATAATTAAACAATAGACTAAATAATATGAATAGGTCTAATTCAAAAAAATGATTCTAATTTTTGTTAGAATTTTTTTTTGTAAAATTTACAAGTTATCAAGAATATAAATAATATTAATCTAATAATAATATAATAATAGATTATTATCTAAATTAATATTTCATTTTTATTAAAACAAAATGAATTCCATTTTATATTGTTATTGCTATTAGAGAATGGAATTCATTTTGTTTTTTTTAGTTCGAGCCATGGCAAAATTATCTCGTTACAAATGTTCCTTTTATTTTCAGGAGACCATAAATAAAGTAAAGTAATAAAAAAGTAATAAACTAAAAAATGAAAAATCCCGTTCTTAGTTAACTTAAAAAAAGGATACTCTAAAATAAAAATAACTAATAAACAAAAGATAAGATTATTAATATTATTAAAGAAAATGGTTAGATTAAATGCCTGATTTTGAAACAAATTTTTAGTCATCAATTTGAATGTTTCCTAAAAAAATATTGAATTAACCCTCCCAATCTCGACGATTGAATAAAAATAGGTTATTATGATTTTGAATAAGCCGCTATGGTGAAATCGGTAGACACGCTGCTCTTAGGAAGCAGTGCTAGAGCATCTCGGTTCGAGTCCGAGTAGCGGCATGGCTTTTTCTAAAAGAGTAAGCCCTATAATGAATTCAATTCCCTATTTCAATTCCTATAATTGAGAACCCCTTTAATAAATTTTATGATAGTTTCAACTTTAGAGCGTATATTAACTCATATATCCTTTTCGATCATTTCAATTGTAATTACAATTCATTTGATAACTTTATTTGTCGATGAAATCGTAGGACTATATGATTCATCAGAAAAGGGCATGATAGCTACTTTTTTCTGCATAACAGGATTATTAGTTATTCGTTGGATTTATTTTGGGCATTTACCATTAAGCAATTTATATGAATCATTAATTTTTCTGTCGTGGGGTTTTTCCATTATTCATATGATTCCGTATTTTAAAAAACATAAAAACCATTTAAGCGCAATAACGGCGCCAAGTGTTATTTTTACCCAGGGTTTCGCTACTTCAGGTCTTTTAAATGAAATGCATCAATCTGCAATATTAGTACCGGCTCTCCAATCGCATTGGTTAATGATGCACGTAAGTATGATGGTGTTGAGCTATGCAGCTCTTTTGTGTGGATCATTATTATCACTAGCTCTTCTAGTCATTACATTTCGAAAATCCATAAGGGTTTTTAGTAAAAGCAAGAATTTGTTAACTGAGCAATTTTCCTTTGGTGAGATTCAATACGTGAATGAAAGAACCAATATGTTAAAAAACACTTCTTTGATTTCTTCTCAGAATTATTACAGATATCAATTAATTCAACAATTGGATCGATGGAGTTATCGTATTATTAGTTTAGGATTTATCCTTTTAACCATAGGTATTCTTTCGGGAGCAGTATGGGCTAATGAAGCATGGGGATCCTATTGGAATTGGGATCCAAAAGAAACTTGGGCATTTATTACTTGGACCATATTTGCGATTTATTTACATATTCGAACAAATAAAAATTATGAAACTAAAAATTCTGCAATTGTGGCCTCAATGGGCTTTCTTATAATTTGGATATGTTATTTTGGGGTTAATCTATTAGGAATAGGGTTGCATAGTTATGGTTCGTTTAGATTACCATCTAATTGAATTTAAAGTACTTGACAACGAGAAGCCTAGGGCAGCATACATATAGATATGAAACCCTTATATCAACCATCAAGAACCATTTGAATCATTCCATTTCCATTACTTGATTCAAATGGTTCTCAAAATGTCAAAATATCAGGTTCTATTTTTATAATAGAATTCCAATTTTTTTATTTAACTTAAAAGCTGAAAAAGACTTTTTTTTTGGACAATGAACGATTTTTAAAATCATCGTATTTTTTTTTGTTTCTTGACAAAAACTATCTATAAAAAAAATTTGATAGAATAGCTTCGACCTTGTCAACTGATAATGAGAAAACGAAATCGGGATAAATACCAATACCTATTACCGGTAAAAGGATCGAAATCGAAATAAATAACTCGCGCGGTCCAGAATCAAAAAAATAAGAGTTTTTTGGGACATTAAAAAGCTTGTATCCATAGAACATCTGGCGTAACATAGATAATGAATAAATAGGAGTTAATATCATTCCAATTGCCATTACAAAAGTAATTAAGATTTTTGTTATTAAAAGATATTTTTGGCTAGTAAGTATTCCAAAAAAAACTACCAATTCGGCAACAAAACCGCTCATGCCCGGTAATGCAAGCGAAGCCATTGATAAGATACTGAAAGTCGTGAATATTTTTGGAATTGAGACGGCCATTCCGCCCATTTCGTCGAGGTAAACAAGTCGTATTCTATCATAACTCGTTCCAGCCAAGAAAAAAAGTGCAGCGCCAATAAATCCGTGAGAAATTATTTGTAAAATGGCCCCGTTGAGCCCTGTATCGCTTATAGAACCAATTCCTATAATTATGAAACCCATATGAGATACAGAAGAATAGGCTATTCTTTTTTTTAAATTACGCTGACCCGGAGATGTTAAAGCTGCATAGATAATTTGAATTGTGCCTACTATCATCAACCAGGGAGAAAATATAGAATGGGCATGGGGTAATAATTCCATATTGATCCGAACCAACCCATACGCTCCCATTTTTAATAAGATTCCGGCTAAAAGCATACAAGTACTATAATGTGCCTCTCCATGGGTGTCTGGTAACCATGTGTGTAGGGGTATGATCGGTGATTTGACAGCAAAAGCAATAAGAAATCCAATATAAAATATTATTTCCAGTGCTACAGGATACGATTGATTAGCTGATGTTTCAAAATTTAATGTCGGTTCATTGGAGCCGTATAAACCAATACCCAGAACTCCTATTAATAAAAAAACGGAACCTCCAGCAGTGTACAAAATAAATTTTGTAGCTGAATACAAACGTTTCTTTCCACCCCACATGGATAGAAGGAGATAAACGGGAATTAATTCTAACTCCCACATGATGAAAAAAAGTAAAAGGTCTTGAGAAGAAAATAGTCCTATTTGACCGCTATACATTGCTAACATTAGGAAATGGAATAGTCGTGAATCTCGAGTAACGGGCCAAGCCGCTAAAGTAGCTAAAGTTGTGATAAAGCCTGTCAGTAAAATGGGTCCTATAGAAATTCCATCTATTCCCAATCTCCAGTAAAAATCAAAATAATTGATCCATTTATAATTCTCCGTTAGTTGCATTAACGGATCATCCAATTGGAAACGATAACCGAATGCATAGGTTGTTAGAAGGAGTTCTACTATACATATACATATAGTATACCACCTTATTACCTTATTTCCTCTATGAGGAAGAAAGAAAATTAAGGAACCCGCGGATATTGGCAAAACTACAACTAGCGTTAACCAAGGAAAATTATTCATAGTAAAAACAAAATAAACTTGGACCAGAAAAACCCGTGCTCGAAATAAATAGATTTTGAGCGCGGGTTTTTGTCGGTAAAGGTAAAAAAATCAAATGTATTCGAGTAGGGTTTTCTGAAACGTATTAATAAGCTAGACCCATACTTCGAGTTGTTTCATGCCATAAATAAACGCGAACACTCAAGAAATCCGTTGGACAGGCAGATTCACATCTCTTACAACCGACACAGTCCTCTGTTCTTGGAGCAGAAGCTATTTGCTTAGCTTTACATCCGTCCCAAGGTATCATTTCTAATACATCAGTTGGGCAGGCTCGCACACATTGAGTACACCCTATACACGTATCATAAATCTTTACTGAATGTGACATTGGATCTATAAATTTTTAAACGTCAGAAATTTTCGATCTAGTAAGCTTGTAAATGAATCATATATTTAGACACCAGATGAATCAATAATTTACCAGAAATTTGGAAGCAATCTACTTCTGGATCGACCCATACGATAGAACCAAGATACTTTGATTTCTTACATTTTCTAAAATATGGATTAGATTTAATGTATGGTCATGTTAATTAGAATTTATGAATATTGTAATTTCTATGATTAATACTACTTATTCAACAAATTCGATTGATTGATACGAGTTGATTTTCTGTTACGATAAATTGACGAAACAATGGCCGGTCCAATAGCTGCTTCAGCGGCGGCAATAGCTATAACAAAAATTGAGAAAATATTTCCTTTTAATTGCCGGCTATCAAAAAAATCAGAAAATGTTACGAAATTTATATTAACCGCATTCAGTATAAGTTCAAGACACATAAGGGCTCTAACCATATTTCGGCTTGTGATCAATCCATAGATACCGATAGAAAATAAGTAGGCACTCAAAACAAGTACATGCTCGAGCATCATTGACTAACTCCTTATCAATTTTGATTCATTTCAATATGAACTGAATAACAATTCAACAGATTCAATTGACTAGAATATAAAGTGCGGAACAAAGAAATATATTGTATTAGTAATAGATTAAATAAAAGAGTTTTTATTTTGACTTTTAGACATAACCAATTTTAAAATGGAAGATAAAAAAATGTAATAACTAATAACACAGAACAGAGAACAGAGTTGAATTTTGATTACTGTTGGAAATTCTAGAGATTTATTACTGGCGCGCTACCGCAATTGCGCCTATTAAAGCGACTAAAAGAATTATCGAAATGAATTCAAATGGAAGAAAAAAATCTGTTGATAAATGAATTCCAATTTGTTGACTATTACTTATCAAATCTTGCTCTATAATCTGGTTTGATCTTGCAGTCCAAATAATCCCGTACCATGACGTATCCGTAATACTAATCATTAGTAAAACAAAAATACTTGTACAAACAGGCAAAGTAATCCCATCCCCAACAGTCCAAAGATTAAAATCTTTGTAATCTTCTGAACCATTCATAAACATCACAGCAAATACAATTAAAACATTTATAGCTCCCACGTAAATAAGAAGTTGTGCAGCAGCTACAAAATAGGAGTTTAATAGAATATAAAATAAGGATATACAAACAAGAACCAGCCCCAACGAAAAGGCAGAATAAATGGCGTTGGTAAATAATACCACACCTATACCGCCTAGTATAAGACCCAATCCCAGAAAGACTAAAAGAAAGTCATGTATTGGTCCAGGCAAATCCATTATATGTAAAATAAGAGATAAATAAATCTAAATGTTTTTCATGACTTTATTGAGACCTGACCAGAAATTTTTTTTAATAATTTTTGAAAAATTCCTATTTTTTTTAATAATTTTTGAAAAATTCCTAATTAAATCCTAAGAGATGGGACTAAATGTAGGTACAATTGTTGGGTTAATTTTATTCGTTATCTGAAGGAATAGGTCTAATCCGAAATTTTTTATTTCGAAATATATACAGATATATTAATTAATAGATTTTCAATCAAAATAAAGACTCGCTTCTTATCAACCAATTAATAGTTGGAATTTCTAGTTATTGACCAAACAAAACGAAAGAACCTTTATTTCTTTTAAATAAATAAATCAAAACCGAACCTTAGTATTGTTAAAGTAATTGGAATTTATTCTTGAATCAAGAGATTTACTTATTTTTTATTTGAGGTGAATTAAAAATTGTTCGAATTGTATAATCGTCAACTACTGACATTGGTAAACGACCTAAAGCAATTTGATTATAATTTAATTCGTGACGATCATAAGTAGAAAGTTCATATTCTTCAGTCATTGATAAACAATTTGTTGGACAATACTCAACACAATTACCACAAAATATACAGATTCCGAAATCAATACTGTAATTTAGTAATCGTTTCTTTCGAATATCTGTTTCCAATTTCCAATCAACAACGGGTAGATCTATAGGACATACACGAACACATACTTCACAAGCAATACATTTATCAAATTCAAAATGAATTCGACCACGGAAACGTTCCGCGGTGATTAATTTTTCATACGGATATTGAATAGTTACGGGTAAACGATTTGCGTGAGATAAAGTAATCATGAAACCTTGACCGATGTACCTTGCAGCCCGTACTGTTTGTTGACCATAATTTATGAACCCAGTTACCATAGAAAACATATCGTGAATATATATATGAATAATTTTATGTTTGTTTATTTCTCTTGTTTGAGACAAATTATGAATATAGAATATTCCTTTACAGCGAAAAGAGTTGGGAAGAAGTTGTTAATAATAGATTACCGAGAGAGATCGGTAAAAGAAATTTCCATCCAAGATTTAATAGTTGGTCCATTCTTAGCCTCGGCAAAGTCCATCTTGTTGTGATAGGAATGAACAAGAACAAATAAGTTTTAGTTAATGTAATAAAGATACCAATCGTCGCTTCAAAGACTACACCCAATTTATTTATTTCAAAAAACGCAGAAACATATATGTCTGGAATAGATATATTCCAGCCGCCCAAGTAAAGAACTGTTACAAATAATGAAGAAACTAATAGGTTTAGATAAGAAGCAACATAAAATAAACCAAACTTTATACCCGAGTATTCGGTTTGATAACCTGCTACTAATTCTTCTTCTGCTTCTGGTAAATCAAAAGGTAATCTCTCACATTCTGCTAGGGAAGAGATGAGAAAAATGATAAACCCTATAGGCTGACGCCATAAATTCCACCCCCCAAAACCATATTTTGATTGCGCCTCAACTATATCAATTGTACTTGAACTGTTAGATAATCATAGTCGGTGATACCATCACTGTTACCATCGCTATTACAGAACCGTACATGAGATTTTCATCTCATACGGCTCCTTAAAGGCCATAAATAAATCTAAGGACCGGGTAAGTATTATTTTATCTTGATACATTTGTAGGATGGATAAGGTCAAATCTTATTGGACGGTCCAAAATTAGACCAATAGAATTCTGTCTGTTATAATTATTAGTTTTAAATAATTGTTATTTTAATAATTAAATAAATTAATAATAAAATAAAAAAAAAAAAAAACAAAGTACTTCTGAATTGATCTCACCCCTTCTTTAAAAATTTTCAATTCTTCTTTGTTGAGTAATAACTTAATTCTTCAATAAAATACTTCTTGTAGAAATATAACTAACATAATTAACCCGTCGTTTTTACTTACGAAACAAAATTCCATATTAATTCATGAATTATTATATATATTCTATATATATATGAATATAGAATATGAATATGGAAAAGGATAAAAAAGATATATTTTTTTATTGGAATTGGGTTTCTTTCTCTTTTTTTTTTTTTCGTTCCTATTCTTCTTTCTATTTCTTAAAAAAAGAGGGCTTACAAAATAAAGGATTTTTTCGTTCCCAATAGTTATGTATTTCATCGGTGGATAGGAGCATACTCTGGATTGGAATAGTGCCTTGGGGAGTACTTCCTAATAATTTCTACTAACTTTAAGCCCCAATTAGTATTCGTTGTTTGTATATTATGTAAAAAAGCCCTTTTTGGATAATTTACATAATTTCCATTTCCATTACAAATCCGTTACATATCTTGGTGTTTCTAACCATCCACTCGTTTTTGTTCAACCCTCCGTTATGATAATACATGTATGTTAATCCATACAAATGATAGTGAAAAATCAATACGGTGGATCTTTTGAGCCCGCTTCAAGTCAGGATGACTAATCGACCAATCTTGGGGTAAACGATTTCTTATGTTTATGTTTATTTTCGCTTAACTCTTTAACTCTTATACATGGAAAATGAGACTCAATATTTTTACTGCGAATTTATATATTCTAAATTATATAATATATATAAGCTGTTTTCTTTCACTCAATATAACTATTTTATTGAATTTTTCAATCCGAATAATGAATAAAAAAAAGAATGAAGATCTCTAACCCTACTCAATTCATTCCACCGTTTTCCTCGAAAGGAAGAATAGAGAAAGGTTTATGTCTATATATCAACGAATCGCACGTAGAGATATTGATAACACACATAAAGTTAATGGTATTTCATAACTAATTGATTGAGCAGCAGCTCGTAGACCACCTAAAAAGGAATATTTATTATTTGACCCGTATCCTGACATAAGAAGTCCAATGGGAGCAATACTTGAAATGGCAATCCATAAAAAAACACCAATATTGAGATCCGCTAAAACAAGGCGATACCCAAATGGAACTACTAAATAGCTTACTAAAATGGATATAACTGCTATGGATGGACCGATACTGAATAAACGAGTATCCCCTCTAGATGGAAAAAGATTTTCTTTGAAAAGAAGTTTTGTCCCATCTGCTAGAGCTTGAAGAACTCCCAAAGGGCCGGCGTATTCAGGTCCAATACGTTGTTGTATTCCCGCGGATATTTCTCTTTCTAACCATACAATTACCAGTACGCCTATTGTGATTCCCAATACAAGAGTCAAAATAGGAATAAGTAACCATATAATTCCATAGACCCCCTTTAAAAATTCCAATCTAGAAAAAGAATCGATCTCTTGTAATTCTAGTGTATCTAGTGTATCAATTATCATTTCAACGATCAACTTCTCCCATAATGATATCTATACTACCTAGTATTGTCATAATATCAGCCAATTTCATTCTTTTAACTAACTGAGGAAGAATTTGCAAATTGATAAAACCCGGCGGTCGAATTTTCCATCTCCAAGGAAAACCACTCCGATCCCCTATCAGAAAAATCCCCAATTCGCCTTTTGGAGCTTCGACTCGCACATAAAGTTCTTGTTTCGGCAATTCAAATGTAGGAGAAGGTTTTTTACTAATAAAGCGATATTCAAAATCATTCCATTCTGGATTCCTTTCTCTATCAAAGTAGCGGATTTCTAAGTTCTCATATGGCCCCCCCGGAATTCCTTCGAGAGCCTGTTGAATAATTTTTACAGATTCCACCATTTCACCAATTCGGACTAGATAACGAGCCAATGAATCCCCTTCTTTTTGCCACTGTACTTCCCAATCAAATTCGTCATAACACTCATACTGATCAACTTTACGAAGGTCCCATTGTATTCCGGACGCTCGCAGCATTGGTCCTGATAAACCCCAGTTTATTACTTCCTCTCGACCAATAATGCCTACCCCCTCGACTCGTTCTAAAAAAATAGGATTGCGTGTAATAAGTTGTTGATATTCAGCAACCCTTATTAAAAAATAATCGCAGAAATCCAAACATTTATCTATCCAGCCATAAGGGAGATCAGCCGCCACCCCTCCGATCCGAAAATAATTATGCATCATTCTCATACCGGTGGCAGCTTCGAATAGATCATATACTAATTCTCTTTCTCTGAAAATATAGAAAAAAGGAGTCTGTGCACCAATATCCGCCATAAAAGGGCCGAGCCATAACAGATGAGAAGCTATACGACTCAACTCCAACATAATTATTCTGATATAGCTGGCTCTTTTAGGTACTTGAATATTTCCCAGCTGTTCCGGTCCATTTACTGTTATTGCTTCTGTGAACATAGTAGCTAAATAATCCCAACGTGTTACATAAGGCAAATATTGTATAATTGTTCGGTTTTCCGCAATTTTTTCCATCCCTCGGTGTAAATAACCCAATATTGGTTCACAGTCAATAACATCTTCACCATCTAGAGTAATGATAAGTCGAAGAACACCATGCATTGATGGATGGTGGGGACCCATACTGACTACCATCAGGTCTTTTCTTGTAGCTGGTATATTCATAGGTTTTTCCTTAATTCACTCTTTCATGAATTGAATTGCTGAAAACGAAAAAAAGTTCATTCAAATTCACGATATAATAAATCAAATAATTCAAAATGCTTCTTCAAATTAACGAGTTTTTGATTCACGAATATCCAACCGATTAATCAATTCTTTATAACCTATTCTATTTTTCTTTGACAAATAAGATAGCAGGCGTTGGCGTTTTCCCAGAATTTTACGTAGACCTCTCTGAGATAAATAGTCTTTTTTGTGTAATTGTAAATGGGAAGTAAGTCTTCGTATCCTATTGGTGAAACTTAATATTTGAAATTCAACAGAACCCCTATTTTCTTCTTTTTCTTCTTGTGAAATAACTGAGATGAATGAATTTTTTACCATAAAAGAACCCCCCCTCTTTTTTTAAGATATTTTGATTGATAGATATTTTTATTGATCAGTAATAATAATGTCACTTGTTTTAGTTTGGTATAGAGAATAATCTTAATTTCGGTCTAATTTCGACTTTTATTAAATCAAATTAAATCAATCCTATTTTAATTTCAAAATTTGAAAAGGTATACAGTATACAAAGGTATACAAAAGGATGGTTGTTTTCCATCCTCCAAAACGATAAAAACTTAGTCCTAAAATCAGACGATTTTATTGATTCATTTCTAGATCGAATTGATATGTCATTGAATTAGTATCAGAATAGAATGTAAGACATTGAATGTGCGCACCTCTTTGTCGTCATAGACCCGCTGCGTTATGGGAAAGATAGCAAAAATTTACTAGTAATGGATTTTCAATCGCGGATACATATGTATCCTTACCATACCGAAACGACTGCCGTTATTGCTATCAAACCAATACCGATTCATACAAGCTAAATCTTCTAATCGATAATTGGGCCATAGAAATAACTTTAAGTTAATAAGTTTCTTTTTATATCCTTTGTTTTTATCCAAAACTTGACTGTTTACCTTATTCCCATTCCCTAATGCTGAATTTTTATGCATATCATTTCTATTCCTAGAATTGAAACAAATTAGAATTCTAAATTCTCTCCGAAGTCTAGGTGATAAAATATTTTCAGGAACAAACAAATCATAATGATTTTTATCTCTATTTCCAGTCATCTTTTTATATTTGGTAATGACTTCATCAGAATTCTTATCAATATGGTTTTTTTCTCTGTATTTTTGATTCGTTTTGTGTTTACTTTGATGAACCGATGAAATACCAATGGTTTGATACATAATAAATTGCCCATCATTTTTTATAGATAGACGAATTGGTTCAATAATCAAAATTCCTCTTTTGATGAATTCCGTAAGAGTTAAATTTTTCTGAATCATCAGAATATCAAGACTCATTTCTCCTCTTTGAATAGAGGATATAGTTATTTCTCTTGGATTTATCAGTCTAAGCAGGAGACAATATACTTTGATGTTATTGATTATTTTTTTATTTAAAATATCATCCCATCGCAATTGAAAATGAAAATACCTTTTTAGTAAGAAATCAAACTCCGCTTTTGTATTGTTCTTGTATTGTTTTTTATTTTTTTGTTTTTTCATCTCCGAGTCCGTATAATCTTCTTCAACATCTTTTTCTTGGTTTGAAAGAGCAGATTCAAGGTTTACTTGGTCCGCTGATTCTTTTTGCTCTTTATTTCGTTTTTTTAATTCAAGAGATTTTTTTTCATTGGAGGATATAAAAAGATCTTTTTTTGTATTTCCAGCAATGCTTTTGTTTTCAATATCAGTAACGTTTTCATTTATATTAGAATCTAAAAGAAGTAATTTTTTTGGTATAACCCACGGTTTAGTTTTATACAAATTATAAAGTATCAAAAATTCGGAGAAGAACCAACGTTCAAGATTTGATATGGGGCGGTTTACTATTTCTTCATTCATTCCCATCCAATCCAAAAAATTTTTTTTTTTAGATAAATAGATTTCTTGATCTTGATGAATTGTGAGATCAAAAAAATTTTGCTTATTCATTTTATCAATTATTGGATAATCATTAAGTTTATTCTTAGTACATTTTTTATTACTATTTGGGTCAGTATCAATATTGATCCAAGCTTCAATATTGATTTTCTTTCTAAGACAAAAATGGATAATTCTCCAATCAAAATATTTTCTATCCAGATTTTTATCCATATCTGTAATATCATGTTGTACTCGATCATTATTGATAGGGATAATAGGAATACCTTCCATCATATAAAAAGATTTTAGTTTATTTGTGTTGGAGTTCGAAAAAACTTCTTGGTTGTTTTTTACATGTAATGACAATTCATAAATTGACGAGTACTTCGTATTTTCATAATTAATAGATTTATATGCTAACCGATCATATCTATATTGTTTTTTAAAATTCTCTTTTTCATTCAGTAATGAAGCCTTTTCAAAATTTTTTAGTTTTTCGTAGTGAATAAATTTAGTTTTTTTAGATGAGTTACTTAAATCCTTATTTTTATTCATATAATGGTGATTGAATCTATTTCGCCATTTTTGTGGTACTAGTCTAGACCATCTAATGTGAGATATATCATATTGATAATGATTCCTTAACCAATTTGTCCATTGATTTATTCCAGAATTCTGACAATTCTTATGTCTTAATTGAGAAAGAAAAAGTTCTTGTGTTCCAACAAAATAACCCCTTATTTCATTCTTAATAAAAGGAGCTGCTCCATTATATTGCAAGACAGATTTTAACTTATAAAAATCCAAATTGACAAATTGGGTTTGTGAGAGTTTGTAAAATACATAGGCTTGTGAAAAGTAGGATAAATCACAAAAAGTATTTGGATTTTTTTTACTAATATTAGTATTACATAGTGCTTTTTTTATAGTCGAAATAAAATGAATTAAACTTTGATTTTTTTTATCCGTTTTTTCTTGATTTGTTTCATTATTGGTAATGTATTTATTAATAATTTTTTTTATTGAGTCACGAAATGGTTGTGTATTGATCCTAGGAATATTAATGATCCACAGAAAGATATCTATGTATATCCTTTCAATGAAAAATTTTATAAAATAATGTGATTTGCGTATTAGTCGAGCATTTTTTCTTTTTAATATCTGCCAAATCTTTTTTTGTGCTTTCAACCTTTTATTATCATCACTTATTTTGTTAAAACTAATATTTCGATCCGGAATTCTAAATTCGCCCTTTTTTTCATTTGTAATTTTTTCTATTTGATTTATGATCGTGTTTGTTCTATCAGTTAGATCCTGCATTTTTTTTTCTGTCAACGAATAATTTGTCCAATTCCGAGGTATAGTTTCAATGGACGATTCAGGAATCATCAGATTACTTATTATCAAATCTTTTTTAGTTTTACTCAATTCATATACTTTTCTTTTTCTCAATCCAAATAATAGAATTGGATTTATTTTTGATAGTTCTTTTTTTATTTCTTTTAAAAAAAGAATCCTTTTAATGACCCATTTTTTTATTTCTTTTGAAACATTTAGAAACAATTTTGTTTTTTCTTTAAAAATTCTTAGAATTAGAAAACATTTCTTTTTCAATTTTCTAATTTTTCTTTTGAGTTCTTTAAAAATGGGTTCAAAAAACGATTCTTGTTTTCTGGAAGAATCAAAAGGGAATTCTGCTTCCATTCCAAAAATTGTTAAAAAACAAGAATCATTTTTTGAATCTTTCTTTTTCATTGGATCGTTATAAGGGGCTCGTGGATTCGATCTATGCCAAGGTTTCAGACGAAAAGGAAATATGATCTTAATCTGAATACCGTCTGTTAACCAATTTTTTGGAAATTCTTTTTCTGATAATTGAACGCCATTATAGGTGCATTTAACATACATTTCTCGATTCCAATCCTTAAAATCTTCGGACCATTCAGGAAATTGAAATAATAGCATACGGGCGATATTTTTAAATATTATCAATGAAGGCAATATAATATATTTTCTAAGAATCGATTGGGTTACTAATAAAAAACCTCTTATTACTTGAGCAAGTAAAATACTATCCCAGGCTTCCGCTATTTCTATACGTACTTTCTCCTTTCTTTTGGCTTCTTCTTTTTTATCTTCTTCCTTTTTTTTCTCACTTTCTTCTGTGGTTTTCTCTTTAGAATCCGAAATTTTGAGTTCTGTGTTTGTCCACATACCATTTCTAAAAATTCGGTTTATACGTTCGGAAATATCAAAAGAAAAAAAAGGGGATTTGTTTATTCGGTCCAAAAAGAGGGGGGAATGCACGTCTGCCTCAAAGAATTTCCAAGTAACGATTTTACGTCTTTGAGCACGTACAGAGCCTTTGATTAGGTCTCGACGAAAATCTGATTGTTGTGAATAACGTATCAAAGCAACTTCATCTGTTTGATCAGTATCATTAGTTTCTTGGGTATTACTATAAGTATCAGTATTCTCTTGGTTATCAGTAAAAATAACTACACTTTTTGCTTTTCTTGAGCGAATCTGATGATTCTCTACCCCACTCTCCTCGTTTTCTCCCTCCTCTTGTTCCAAATCAGTAATTAATTTGTATGACCAGCGAGGGATTTTTTTATGTATTTCTTTTAATGCAATAGATTTTTTTTTTATCGTTTTCTCGTTTGAAAGAGTTCTATCTGCATCAAATAAAAATTTTAAAACTTTTATTCTATCTTCTGAATCAATTCTTACTTGTTCATGTTCAGGAACTATAAAAGGTCTTTTAAAATTTAAACTTGATGTTGATTTTACAGCAAATTCATTGATTAAGTTCAATAAATAATCCATTTGCTTTGCGCATGCTTTTGTATCAAATGAATTTGGTTTCTGTTCAAATTCTAGGCGATTAATAATAAAAAGGATACTATGAATCTTATTTATCAAAAACTTTTCTATAGAATTTTTTCGAGAAATTTCCTTTTTAATTGAAAGTGAAAACAATTTTTTGATTCGTCCACGATAGGGTCCATTTATGAAAGGATCATATATTTGGGGTAAATATTCTTTTTTAGTCTTATCATTACACAACCGAGTTCTTTTTTCGAGTACATTCAGACCAACGGATTCGTTAATGAGAGTTTGAGCTAA